GAAAATTTACCGAACAAATGTTCCACTTTCTAACTAGAACTACTATACTCTAACTCAGTATAATAACGTATTATCTGGTTAGTTCCTTTTGTATTCCAAATAAAAAAAAGATCTCTATTTTTTGAATACTATGACTGGACTTTTATGAAAAGAATTTATGAAAAAATAAAAGCCCCTTATCGGATTTGAACCGATGACTTACGCCTTACCATGGCGTTACTCTACCACTGAGTTAAAAGGGCTTTTTTGATTTAATTCTCGAACGAGTCACTATGTAGATAAAATCTTTATATGTACATATTATATATATATTAAGTATATACAGTATATTCTTAGTGGCCAGTGGCTGATTTTTGAATAATCAAATGGATTTTCCTAGAAAAAGTCTAGGGTAAAATGAATTGTTTCAAGACCGGCCCTAATTTCTTTTATTGAGATGATCCTTAATGAAAACAAAATTCACTTGATTGATACATAACATACATGTACGCTTACCAATTCGACATAAAATCAATTTCAAGATATTTCATCGAATCATGTGATGAAGAAATTCTACTTGTCCCCTTGAACTAAAGTCTTAAAGAAAATTTTTGATAACTTCTTGTTGATCCCCGCTTACTAGATTAGATTTCTATAGAGAATGTCGATTCTAATGAACAATTCATGAATGACGAATCCAAAAATTCTATACAATTATGAAAAACGGAAAGATCCCTCGGATCTGATCATTCCATTATATTGACAATTTCAAAAAACTGATCATACTATGATCATAGTATGAGGGCGGTTGGTCAAGTTGGCCCCCATCGTCTAGTGGTTTAGGACATCTCTCTTTCAAGGAGGCAGCGGGGATTCGAATTCCCCTGGGGGTAGGGTACTACGAAAGGAAGTTGATCATGGATTACTAAAATTGATTCTTCCTGGGTCGATGCCCGAGCGGTTAATGGGGACGGACTGTAAATTCGTTGGCAATATGTCTACGCTGGTTCAAATCCAGCTCGGCCCAATAATCCGCCAATCTACCATGAGATGGTATAAACCCCCTTGTCCTTCAGAAAGGCCCCATACAAAGATAAAAAAAATCAAATTTTCTGCTAGATCCCTTATTTCCCTATCCCTTATTTCCCTGGGATTGTAGTTCAATCGGTTAGAGCACCGCCCTGTCAAGGCGGAAGCTGCGGGTTCGAGCCCCGCCAGTCCCGACGGATCCAATAAATACATCAATTCGTTTTTCCCTTTCTATGAACTAGTAAAGGGTGTCGGGGGGCATACTTTCATTCCCAAAGCAAAAAGGGGTCTTTATTTCTTTTTTCTTTCCTATTTTTTTCATTTCGCTTTTATTGTTTGTTTAGGTTTGGAACTATGTAATTAATCGAAGTGGAAGGGCAATCTGATGATCCTTCATCAGATGATTGTCCAAGGAAGACGCAAGGTAGGTTATAGAAAAAACAAGGAAACGGATGATAAATAAAGGAATTTTGGATTGATTGAATCAGGAATCCAAATTTTGATTCGGTATGGATAAAAGAACTTCCTATGTTATACTATTCAAGTCTTGACGACGGGTTGATTTGATAGATCAGATATTGTTATTCATGATATTGATCCGATTCAAGATCATCGAGAGGTAATTCATTCGTTGAATTTACAGACGAAAGATTTTTCATCTCTAAGGGATTAAATCCCGAGTTATTGCGAAGTAAAAAAACCGATGAGATTATGGAAGTAAATATTCTTGCATTTATTGCTACTGCACTATTCATTCTAGTTCCTACCGCCTTTCTACTTATCATTTACGTAAAAACAGTCAGTCAAAATGATTAATTCAAATTCATTTGAAAATTCATTTGAATTAAACTTTCCTTCTGAGTTCTTATCAAAAATTGACGAAGTCAAATGAAAAGGATTCCAGTCTTAACTTAAATGAAATGAGCGCACTATAATCGGCAGTTTTCTAAGAGATAGTATGGTAGAAAGATTTCTACCATACTATCTATCTCTTAGTCTATAAACTTAGTCTATAAAGTTGTAATCTAGAATAAAGATAAAGAAAGATAAAGACTTAAGTTTCTATAGATCAATCTACAAAATTCTCTTCATATATGTGTATATTAATTCCATATATTGTATGGAATTGACATAACACCCAATTTGCTACATCTATTTGTTCCGATCAATCTGAAATAATTCTTATCTTAGTCTTAGGATTCTAATTCCTTTCCTTTTATTAATAAGGAAGAGGAAACCTCACCTATTTTTAACGCCCGAACCGTGATATGAAATAAGTCGATAAAGCATAAATCGCCTTTCTCAAATTCAAAACCAAGAGGTAAATGCCCAATATGTGACTCGCCCGCCCGAGGCAAGATTTTATTATTGCCTAGTCTCTCGTTAGACAACCACTATCTCTATATCATTTCTCATAGAAAGTGCGTATACACTTAACAAAATGACTTCTTCTTTGAAGAGTAAAGAGGGAAAGAAGCCAAAAAAAGGTCTC